TACTTGCACTACTTGAAAAGGATTCTTCTGTTCAGAAATGAAATGTTCCAAATGTTCCTGGAAATTCTTGCTCCCATTGGACCATTTGTATCTATATGCATCAGGATCCCGATTCATGGATCTCTCAGTTCGAGAAATAAGAGGATCAAACCATTTCTTCTGACTCTTTTTCAAATTCGATAAATGTTGGTTGATCGTATATTTCATTATAGTTATATGATTCAGAGTATCATTTCCTATTTGATCCCTTTGAATTCCATATTTGAAGTTGCGATCGGATCTATTCATTAAAAAGAATCGATTCGATACATTTCTTATGTATCCATAGGTGCTATATTGGATTTGAATCAGATTTCGGATCAATCTATATTGATTGACTGCCTCCATTATGTTGTTGCTAGCAAATACCGCTGTTTTTAGTTTGGGATCTTCCAAATCATTCCCGCAGTAGATCCGGACCGATTTTTTTCTGATCCTTCGAGAAAAAGATTCATTCTCCTCATAAAAAAGAGGAGGTAGAACCAATAAAGATTTCTTTTTCGATTCATCTCTGGAGTTGAATACCTCATTCAAGAATTTTTTTTGATCCAACCCGTAGGAATCAATAGAAAAGGCAAATCCCCTATGATACACCAGATCCGGCTCGGTTATTGATAGAGTGAATAGATCCGCCATTTCTGGGAATCTCTCTTCTGATTCAAAAAAATCGTGGCGTAACGCGTATCCCCCTTTGTTCCGGTCATGGAATAGATGAAAGAAATCAAAAAATGGATTTTTGTTCAAGAATGAAATCTTATTGGAACTGTCCATATCCGGTTCATCCTTCGGAACCATATCACATCCCGGATCTGGTTCCGAAGGATGAATTGAGACGGTATCTTGTAAATACGTAATTATCTTGAATATATCAACCATTTCTTTCTTTTCCGCTCGCCTGGAAGGGACAAAAGAAACATCTTGTTTTTTCTTCAACAATTTCTGATCTCTAGTGGACCTCTCAGTAGGATTCGAACCCAGATGAAGTTCTGACCATCTGTCAGAGAAAAAAGAACGAATTGATCTTGTAGGATTCCCAATAAATTCTTCGATTTCTTCCGGAAGCAGATGATTATTCATCCGCTTCTCAGGTTCCGTGAATAGCCAGGACATGGAGGAAGATCCAAAAAGGCATTTCGGGAATCGATCTGATTCTATCTCTGTTCGTTCCGTTTGAAGAAAGGAAGGATCCCAAAGAATCGATCTCTCTTTTAGTTGCTGAATCTCTGTTTGATCGATCAATGTGTGATATTCTGAATTCTCATTTCTAACGGAATCGAAATGATCTCTGGATTGATCAGAAGAAGATCCTTTCCATTGGCTAGAATCCGTTACTTGAACGAAAATAGATCTTGTGGAATCATATTGAATATTTGACAATACATTCCGTACCTTGCTAAAAAACCGATCCTTGTTTACCAACCACACATTGTCTAACCAAATCCAATTCTCTCTCGAGACGTTCCTCAAAAAATCCGATTCGTGCTGATTCTTCCCCCAACTAACGAAGAGATCTTGGCGGAATTGCCACATATGAAATTGAGCACAATTTTGCAAAGAAATACCCCACTTGTTTCTCGAGAAGAGATGGGAAACATGCTCAATATCATTGGATTGCATAGTTGCCCCAGCTCCTTGTTGTTTGAAGAAACTCTCCCCCTGAATTGGTCTTTTTTCACGAAAAGCAGACATGAGATAACAAATCAAGTCTTTCCCTAAGATTTCGAATAGCTGTCCCGAATTCAAGTTGATTATGTTTCGTTTCTTCCTCGGAGAAAGACGATCAAACAATTCCCAATCATGGTCCTTGCGGATCGGATCATCCGTATAGGATAAAAAAAGAAACTCCAGATATTTGCTATCTTTCTCTTTGAATGAGATCTCAATTCCAGCTACGGTTTCATTAGATATCTGACAACTAGAATCCCTCTTTTTTCCGATCCGGTTCCTCCACCACCGCGAACCCCGGTTAGATTCAGGCATGATACGCTTTTTATTTATTGGGAGAACCCAAGTACTCTCTTGCGGATCCATGAAACAACTCTCAGAAATCTTTTTCCCTTTTGGAAGATACAGGAGCGAAACAATCAACCTATTTCTATTGGAAGACCAAAAAGATTCTTCCAATGTCTCCTTTCTGGGTCCAATGGAATTCATAGGTATAGGAAGAAGCCCCATCAAATAGAGATTTTTTCTTTCGACCATCTTTCGATTGTTAATACGAGATATAAGGACCACTACTACAAGCAGTACTACACCTTTGATCGTGAAATATCGATTGCTTGTTGCACCCTGTGAATCACGTGAAAGTAGGATACTCCAAATTCGGGGGTCAAAGAGTTTCATAAAACGTTCTTGGTGGAAAAAAATGTGAGTGAAAGATCCCACTGAATCGAATTTGATCCATGAATCTAAGAAATAGTGAGAATTCTTGATCTCTCTCAATATCTCTCTCAATTCGAATATCCAGGATTTGAATTGATGTCGTTTCATTGATTCCTCCTAAAGATTTCATTTCAATTGGAATTTGGTTATTCACGATGTACGATGATCCCTGTTAAGCATCCATGGCTGAATGGTTAAAGCGCCCAACTCATAATTGGCAAATTCGTAGGTTCAATTCCTGCTGGATGCACGCCAATGGGAACATTCAATAAGTCTATTGGAATTGGCTCTGTATCAATGGAATCTCATCATCCATACATAGCGAATTGGTATGGTATATTCATACCATAACATATGAACAGTAAGAACTAGAATTCTTATCGATACTGGAACTCATAGGGAAGAAAATGGATTTATGGATGGAATCAAATATGCAGTATTTACAGAAAAAAGTATTCGGTTATTGGGGAACAATCAATATACTTCTAATGTCGAATCAGGATCAACTAGGACAGAAATAAAGCATTGGGTCGAACTCTTCTTTGGTGTCAAGGTAATAGCTATGAATAGTCATCGACTCCCGGGAAAGGGTAGAAGGATGGGACCTATTATGGGACATATCAATGCATTACAGACGTATGATCATTACGCTTCAACCGGGTTATTCTATTCCACCTCTTATAGAGAAAAGAACTTAAAGCAAAAGACTTAATAACACGGCAATACATTTATACAAAACTTCTACCCCGAGCACACGCAATGGAGCCGTAGACAGTCAAGTGAAATCCAATCCACGAAATAATTTGATCTATGGACAGCATCGTTGTGGTAAAGGTCGTAATGCCAGAGGGATCATTACCGCAGGGCATAGAGGGGGAGGTCATAAGCGTCTATACCGTAAAATCGACTTTCGACGGAATGAAAAAGAGATATCTGGTAGAATCGTAACCATAGAATACGACCCTAATCGAAATGCATACATTTGTCTCATACACTATGGGGATGGTGAGAAGAGATATATTTTACATCCCAGAGGGGCTATAATTGGAGATACCATTGTTTCTGGTACAGAAGTTCCTATATCAATGGGAAATGCCCTACCTTTGAGTGCGGTTTGAACTATTGATTTACGTAATTGGAAGTAACCAATTAGGTTTACGACGAAACCTAGAAATCGATCACTGATCCAATTGGAGTACCTCTACGGGATAGACCTCAACAGAAAACTGTTGAGTAACGGCAGCAAGTGATTGAGTTCAGTAGTTCCTCATAGAAAATTATTGACTCTAGAGATATGGTAATATGGAGAAGACAAAATTGTTTGAAGCGCGCACAGAACCGGAAGCGCCCCTTGTTTCAAAGAGAGGAGGACGGGTTATTCACATTTCATTTGATGGTCAGAGGCGAATTGAAAGCTAAGCAGTGGTAATTAGAAAGACCCCCCGGGGAAAAATAGAGATGTCTCCTACGTTACCCGTAATATGTGGAAGTATCGACGTAATTTCATAGAGTCATCCGGTCTGAATGCTACATGAAGAACATAAGCCAGATGACGGAACGGGGAGACCTAGGATGTAGAAGATCATAACATGAGTGATTCGGCAGATTTGGATTCCTATATATCCACTCATGTGGTACTTCATCATACGATTCATATAAGATCCATCTGTCTAGATATCATCATATACATCTAGAAAGCCGTATGCTTTGGAAGAAGCTTGTACAGTTTGGGAAGGGGTTTTTATTGATAAAAAAGAAGAATCTACTTCAACCGATATGCCCTTAGGCACGGCCATACATAACATAGAAATCACACTTGGAAAGGGTGGACAATTAGCTAGAGCAGCAGGCGCTGTAGCGAAACTGATTGCAAAAGAGGGTAAATCGGCCACATTAAGATTACCATCTGGGGAGGTCCGTTTGATATCCAAAAACTGCTTAGCAACAGTCGGACAAGTGGGTAATGTTGGGGCGAACCAAAAAAGTTTGGGTAGAGCCGGATCTAAGTGTTGGCTAGGTAAGCGTCCTGTAGTAAGAGGAGTAGTTATGAACCCTGTAGACCATCCCCATGGGGGCGGTGAAGGGAGAGCCCCAATTGGTAGAAAAAAACCCACAACCCCTTGGGGTTATCCTGCGCTTGGAAGAAGAAGTAGGAAAAGGAACAAATATAGTGATAGTTTTATTCTTCGTCGCCGTAAATAGGAACATTGAAAATCGAATTTTTGGAATTGGAAATAATGTGATGGGCGAACGACGGGAATTGAACCCGCGCATGGTGGATTCACAATCCACTGCCTTGATCCACTTGGCTACATCCGCCCCTTCCCTTATCTAGCTAAAGGATTTTCTCTTTTTTCCATTCATCATTATACTTCAGATTAAGATCGAGATATTGGACATAGAATGCCAATTTCAAAAATGTAAAAAAAGGAGTAATCAGCCGTGACACGTTCACTAAAAAAAAACCCTTTTGTAGCTAATCATTTATCGGGAAGAATTGAAAAACTCAACAGGAGGGAGGAGAAAGAAATCATAGTGACTTGGTCTCGGGCATCTACCATTATACCCACAATGATTGGCCATACAATCGCTATTCATAATGGAAAGGAACATTTACCTATTTATATCACAGATCGTATGGTCGGTCACAAATTGGGAGAATTCGCACCTACTCTCACTTTCGTGAGACACGCGAGAAACGATAATAAATCTCGTCGTTAGTCGTTCTACTAAGTATTCATGTGAAAAGCCTTATCTTAATAGTATTTAGACTTAAGAGTCTTTATCTTATAGTAAGAGTATAGGTATATTTCTTTTCTTTTTATAGTAGACTAATATACTAAGACTTAGACTTTTCTGACTTATCTTATACTATACTTCACCTAAGCACTTATCATTCATTGGCGGGGGAGAACTTTTATGATAAAGAACGAAAATTCGGATAGAGAAGCAAACGTGTTAGCTCAACATATATGTATGTCTGTTTTCAAAGCACGAAGAGTAATTGATCAGATTCGCGGACGTTCTTATGAGGAAACACTCATGATACTGGAACTAATGCCTTATCGGGCATCTTATCCAATCTTAAAATTAGTTTATTCTGCAGCAGCAAATGCTAGTCATAATATGGGTTTGAATGAAGCTGATTTATTTATTAGTAAAGCTGAAGTCAATAGAGGTGCTATTGTGAAAAAGTTAAGACCCCGGGCTCGAGGGCGTAGTTATATGATAAAAAAAACCACTTGTCATATAAAGATTCTTTTAAAAGAAAAATAGAGATTTTTGATTCATCTAAATTCATCTAAATAAATATAATTTAGATTCCTATTTATAAAAAAATGGATGGAAAAATAATAGAAAAATATGGGACAAAAAATAAATCCACTTGGTTTCAGACTTGGAACAACTCAAAGTCATCATTCTTTTTGGTTCGCAAAACCAAAGAATTTTTCCATGGGCCTACAAGAAGATGAAAGAATACGGAATTGTATTAAGGACTATGTAAAAAAAAATAAGAGAATATCCTCAGGTTTCGAAGGAATTGCCCATATAGAAATTCAAAAAAGAATAGATTTGATTCAGGTCATAATCTATATTGGATTTCCCAATTTATTAATAGAAGGACGAACACGGGGAGTCGAAGAATTACAGATGAATGTACAAAAAGAGTTTCATTCTGTAAACCGGAGACTCAACATTGCTATCACAAGAATTGAAAAGCCTTATGGACAACCTAATATTCTTGCAGAATATATAGCTTTACAATTAAAAAATAGAGTCTCATTTCGAAAGGCAATGAAAAAAGCTATTGAATTAACTGAACAAACGGGTACAAAAGGAATTCAAGTGCAAATTGCAGGGCGTATCGACGGAAAAGAGATTGCACGTGTCGAATGGATCAGAGAAGGCAGGGTTCCCTTACAAACAATTCGCGCTAAAATTGATCACTGTTCCCATACAATTAGAACTATCTATGGAGTCTTAGGCATCAAAATTTGGATATTTGTAAACCAAGAATAAGAAAATAATAATAATGGACCTTTCTTTATCTCGCCATTCTGCTCATCGATAGAAAAAATTTAGAAACTATTTTCTTCTTTTTATTTTTTTTTTTCTTAATCAAAGAAAAACGAACAATTATAATTCTATAAGGTTAAATAAAAATTTGATTTACCCTTTAATTTAATTTAGATTTTAGTATAATTGCTATGCTCAGTGTGTGACTCGTTAGTTTTTTATTTAGAGTTGAGAATTGAGATTGAAAAAAAAAACAAGCTGACCCCACTATAAACTTAGTAACTATCAAAACTAAAGAAACTCAAAACTAATAACCAACTTATTGCTTCGTATTGTCGAGATCCCAAGAAACAGTCACTATATGACTGAATCGATCATATAGTTGTAGCAACTGAAATTCTTTTCATAAAAAAGAAATATGATTCTGAATTGTGAAAAAAAAGGGATGTGGAAAAATGGAAGGATGATAGAAAGAGAGAATAAAGATCTCAATGATATATGATTCCCATATGTATGGTTTATGAAGAATTACCCCATAAAAAAGGCAGTGTTATAAAGCATCAACATCAATATACAATAAAAATACAAAATATACAATTCCAATATAATAAGAAATATACAAATAAAAAAGAGAAATAAAATAGAAACATAGAAGAAAATAGAATAAATATAATAAAAGAAATTAAATTAAAATAAGAATCTAAATAATCTAATAAATATGTATAATATAGTCTATTATGTATCTAATAAGATAGAAATAGATAAAGAAATAATAAGATATCAAATATCAAAGATAGAAAAATCTATAATATAAAAAATAGAAAATAGAGAATAATTGAATCGAGCTTCGGGTTAAGAAAAACTGAGGAGATTGACTCGGAAACAAATAACAGATTTTGTTGAGAGCTCCATTGCAGAGTTCAGGCCTAAGCATTAATGGAGAAGCTATGGGAACGATGGAACCTGTGACTACATAGGATTTTATTGAAAACAAATCAATCCTAATGATTCATTGGGTAGGATGGCGGAATGAACCAAGAAAAAATGGATTTCTTCTGAAGGGTCATGAATTGACCCTACAAATGAAGGAGGAAAGAGTCAATATTCGCCCGCGAACCCTTTCTTTCTTTTTATTTAATTGAAGAATTTCATTTATTGGATGACTATTGGCGTGATTCAATAGAGGTAAAGTAAAATAATTTATAAATATTGATAAAAGAAAGAAGCATTGTATATAAACAAACACGCCTAGTTATCTAGTTATATATACAGCTACCTATGTAACAAATTCAATATCAAAAAAAATTAGTATATTCTTTCTTTTGATAGAGAATGAAATACATAAATACATGTATATATGTAATATTATTGAATCATTTCATTCGCGAGGAGCTGGATGAGAAGAAACTCTCATGTCCGGCTCTGCAGTAGAGATGGAATTCAGAAACAACCATCAACTATAACCCCAAAAGAACCAGATTTCGTAAACAACATAGAGGTAGAATGAAGGGAATATCTTGTCGAGGCAATCATATTTGTTTTGGCAGATATGCTCTTCAGGCACTTGAACCTGCTTGGATCACAGCTAGACAAATAGAAGCAGGGCGAAGAGCAATGACACGATATGCGCGTCGTGGTGGAAAGATATGGGTACGTATCTTTCCCGACAAACCTGTTACTGTAAGACCTACAGAAACACGTATGGGTTCGGGCAAGGGATCCCCCGAATATTGGGTATCCGTTGTTAAACCGGGCCGAATACTTTATGAAATGAGTGGAGTATCAGAAACTGTAGCCAAAGCTGCTATGGAAATAGCTGCATGCAAAATGCCTATACGAACTCAATTTGTTATTTCAGGATAGGTAAACAAAAGTAAAAGAAAAAGGAGTATTGAGAATGAAAAAACAACCACGGATTTATTTATCTCTGGACAGACAATATTTCTTTTTTCCCTTATCCCTTGCATTGAAATAAGAGATTCAAATAAAAATGATATGATTCAACCTCAGACCCTTTTGAATGTAGCGGATAACAGTGGAGCTCAAGAATTGATGTGTATTCGAATCATAGGAACTGGTAATCACCGATATGCTCATATTGGCGATGTTATTGTTGCTGTAATCAAAGAAGCAGTGCCCAACATGCCTCTAGAAAGATCAGAAATAATTAGAGCTGTGATTGTACGCACGTGTAAAGAACTCAAACGTGACAACGGCATGATAATACGATATGATGACAATGCAGCGGTTATCATTGATCAAGAAGGAAATCCAAAAGGAACTCGAATTTTTGGTGCGATTGCTCGGGAATTGAGACAGTTGAATTTTACTAAAATAGTTTCATTAGCACCCGAAGTATTATAGATGAAAATAGGCTATATCCTATCTATATATAGAATAGAATATTCAAATATCTGAAATAGATCCGATTAATAGATTGTGTCTCATGCATATACTTTAAATTTCTAATAATTTTTTAGAATTGAATAATTTCAAAAAAAAAATTCAATAAAAAATAAAACAAAAAAGAAGCATGTTGATTATATCAAAATGAGGAGGCACCAATAACTATAGTTCGTCATGGGTAGGGACATTATTGCCGATATAATAACTTCTATAAGAAATGCTGACATGGATCAAAAGGGAAGAGTTCAAATAGTATCTACTAATATCACTAAAAACATTGTGAAAATACTTTTACGAGAAGGTTTTATTGAAAACGTTCGAAAACATCAAGAAAGTCAAAAAAAATTCTTGGTTTCAACCTTACGACATAGAAAGACTAGGAAAGGTAATAAAATAATTTTAAAGCGTATCAGCCGACCTGGTCTACGAATCTATTCCAACTATCAACGAATTCCTAAGATTTTAGGTGGAATGGGAATTGTAATTCTTTCTACTTCTCGAGGTATAATGACAGATCGAGAAGCTCGACTAGAAAAAATTGGAGGAGAAATTTTGTGTTATATATGGTGATTCTCCTCGGGTACCCTAATTTTCTCTCGAACTTACTATTTGTAAAATAGAGAAGAGAAGTGAATTATAGAACTCTTCCTCTATTAGTTGATACTTAAAGGGGGTTCCCTGGAATGAAAGAACAAAAATTGATTCATGAGGGTTTAATTACTGAATCACTTCCCAACGGTATGTTCCGAGTTAGGTTAGATAATGAAGATCTAATTCTAGGTTATATTTCAGGGAGAATCCGGCGCAGTTTTATACGTATACTACCCGGAGATAGAGTCAAAATAGAAATGAGTCGTTATGATTCAACCAGGGGACGTATAATTTATAGACTTCGCAAAAAAGATTCGAACGATTAGATCATTCTTATTAGATCATTCTTTTAAACATCCTTTTCGTAGGGATATAATTCGAAGTTAAAAAATGCAATAAACTGATTTTTGTTTCCAAAAAAATAGATTCAGAATGAAGGTAAGGAATTCTAAATATGAAAATAAGGGCTTCTGTTCGTAAAATTTGTGAAAAATGTCGCTTGATTCGTAGGCGGGGGCGAATTATAGTCATTTGTTCCAATCCGAGACATAAACAGAGACAGGGGTAATCCTTCTCAAGTTCTAAATCAAGAACTTTTTAAAAGAAAAACCCATGTACATGTAAAAAGAAAGAAGAATGGATTCGTTTTCATATGAAATGGATATCCCCGTATCTTTCTGTAGATTTCTGATTCTTCTTTCTTTTTATTTTATTCTTATGAATATGATATAATAAAATATGACAAAACCTATAGCAAAAATTGGTTTACGTAAGAATGCACGCATTGGTTCAAATAAGAATGAACGTAGAATACCAAAAGGAGTTATTCATGTTCAAGCGAGTTTCAACAATACTATTGTAACTGTTACAGACGTACGAGGTCGGGTAGTTTCTTGGGCTTCCGCAGGTACCTCTGGATTCAGAGGCACAAGAAAAGGAACACCCTATGCTGCTCAAGCCGCAGCATTTAATGCTATTCGTACATTAGTTGATCAGGGTATGCAACGAGCAGAAGTTATGATAAAGGGTCCAGGTCTCGGAAGAGATGCGGCATTACGAGCCATTCGTAGAAATGGGATGCTATTAAGTTTCGTACGTGATGTAACACCCATGCCGCATAATGGATGTCGCCCCCCTAAAAAAAGACGTGTGTAGAAATAAGAATTAAAGAGATTCCAAGAGAAATAAATGATTCAATGATCTGATCCAATAATCATAAATAAAAGAAAAATAATAGTATGGTTCGAGAAGAAGTAGCAGTATCCACTCGAACACTACAGTGGAAATGTGTTGAATCCAGAGTAGACAGTAAGCGTCTTTATTATGGTCGTTTCGTTCTGTCCCCGCTTATGAAAGGTCAAGCCGATACCATAGGTATTGCCGTGCGAAGGGCTTTACTTGGAGAAATAGAAGGAACATGTATCACACGTGCAACATCTGAAAATGTGCTGCATGAATATTCTACGATAGCAGGTATTGAAGAATCAGTACATGAGATTTTAATAAATTTGAAAGAGATTGTACTGAGAAGTAATCTCTATGGAGTTAGGGACGCATCCATTTGCGTCAGGGGTCCCAAATACATAACAGCCCAAGATATCATCTCACCGCCTTCTGTAGAAATAGTTGACACGACACAGCATATAGCTAACCTGATAGAACCAATTGATTTGTGTATTGAATTACAAATCAAGAGAGATCGCGGATATCGTATGAAATCCACAAACGACTCTCACGATGGAAGTTATCCTATAGATATTGTATCCATGCCTGTTCGAAATGCGAATCATAGTATTCATTCTTATGGGAATGGGAATGAAAAACAAGAGATACTCTTTCTAGAAATATGGACGAATGGAAGTTTAACTCCTAAAGAAGCACTTTATGAAGCTTCTCGTAATTTGATTGATTTATTGATTCCTTTTCTACATGCAGAGGAAGAGGACATGAATTTCGAGGAAAATGAAAACAGATGGAATCTACCCTTTTCCTTTCAAGACAGATTCACTAATCTCAAGAAAAACAAAAAAGGAATTCCATTGACATGTATTTTTATTGACCAATCAGAATTGTCTTCCAGGACCTATAATTGTCTCAAAAGGTCCAATATACATACATTATTGGACCTTTTGAGTCACAGCCAAGAAGATCTTATGAAAATGGAATATTTTCGCATCGAAGATGTAAAACAGATATTGGGTACTCTACAGAAGCATTTTGCAATCAATTTACCTAAGAAAAAGTTTTCATTTTAAATCCATTGGAATTTTGTCATTTTTAGAAATAAAAAAGAATAGAATGAGTTTTTAATCTCCGACACGGTCCATATATTTGCAGAATAGATCATAATAAGATTGATGTATCTAAGGAAGATCCAGAAGGGGATCTTCCTTAGATACCTATGTCGTGTTATTTCACGGTTGAATCAATTTGAAAAAGACCTAAAGTTAGGGATTTCTCAATAGGTAAAGTTGCTCCGATACCTAACCAAAGAGCTACTGCGGTACCGATCAAAAAGACTGTTGTAGCTACTGGACGACGAAATGGATTTTGGAATTTATTGACATTCTCCAAAAAAGGTACTGTCAATAATCCTATTGGTACTGAAACCATTAAAAGAACACCCAATAACTTATTGGGTACTGTGCGAAGTATTTGAAATACGGGAAAGAAGTACCATTCGGGTAATATTTCCAACGGAGTTGCAAACGGATCCGCCGGTTCACCGATCATTGACGGCTCTAGAACTGCTAAGCCCACATTACATGCAATAGTGCCTAGAATTACTACTGGAAAAATATATAAAAGATCATTGGGCCATGCAGGTTCTCCATAATAATTATGTCCCATCCCTTTAGCCAATTTAGCTCTTAATACAGGATCATTCAAATCAGGTTTCTTTGTTATTTGGATAGGTGAATCCTTGTGGATCCATCCCCCAAAGGAACCGGACATGATAATTTTTTATCATCCGGCTCGAGCAAGAATCAAAAGAATTACAGAAATAGATCCATAGAAGATCTATATTTCATACATATCTACATATAGAGTGACTCTATGTAATAAAAGATTTATCAAATTCCATTTACCCGAGTTGCAACGATTCATTGCAAAGAATTCAGTTCTGGCAACAAGGAAATGCTCAATATCCAAGTAGGCTTACAAATTCGATCATGATCAAGTGCTTTTTGGATTGTCTCATGTCTTTTGGTTGGTATTTATCCCCACAACATCTCGATTGTATTACATACAAAAATACAAAGTTTTTACTTGTTACTAATAAAGTCTAGCCCCTGTTCTTCCTTAGATCCCTTATTTCACTCCGATAGTATCATAGATCAGGGTCGATGCAGAGGAAATGAATGCATCTACATACTATAAAAAACTTACTAAGATTACTATCAAATTAATACGAAATACTAATACTATCAATTAATTATAATAAAATGACTAAAAAAAAAAAAAGAAAAATCAAACAAAGTGGAATAAATAGAACATTGGATCATTCCACATCGCTTATTCTAGGGATCTTACGGAGCCTGTTCATGCATGACATGATTCGGGTATGATCATAGAAAATATTCTCCTCAAGCGAACCGGCCTATCCTATGCTACATAAAGGGACTGACGTGATGGTTGGATGCGGAGACACATTGGGTTGTGAATTCCAACGTGGCGGATAAAATCATATATCCGCATGGGCCAATCAATAGTTCAAGTCACACACTCCCATAATCCATCCTCTTTTAGGAAAATATACTTCAACTATTCGATTCGTATCAAATAAAAAATACTTCAGAGTTGAATAGAAGTATCCAAATAACATGTCTTATTTTTAAATAATCCATATTTGTAGCAATGAAAGACTCTTGTTCCTCCCCGATATGATAAATTACAAATATCTAGGATCTGCCTTCTCTATAAAGGACCCGAAATACCTTGCTTACGTATCATTGGAAAATGCATTAACATAAATACGGCAGTAAGAAGAGGCAATACAAAAGTATGTAAACTATAAAAACGAGTCAAAGTGGATTGGCCCACACTAGCACTTCCACGTAATAATTCTACCAAAGGCGATCCTATTATAGGAATAGCTTCAGGCACGCCTGTTACAATTTTTACTGCCCAATAGCCAATTTGGTCCCGAGGTAAGGAATAACCAGTTACGCCAAAAGATGCGGTCAATACAGCCAGAACCACCCCTGTAACCCAAGTTAATTCGCGGGGTTTTTTAAACCCACCCGTAAGATACACACGAAATACGTGCAAGATCATCATTAGAACCATCATACTTGCTGACCATCGATGAACTGATCGAATTAACCAACCAAAGTTGGCCTCAGTCATTATGTATTGAACAGAGGAAAAAGCCTCTGTAACAGTTGGACGATAGTAAAAGGTCATAGCAAAACCCGTAGCTACTTGTACTAAAAAACAAGTAAGTGTAATCCCCCCTAGACAATAAAATATGTTGACATGAGGAGGAACATATTTACTAGTTATATCATCTGCAATCGCTTGAATCTCGAGACGTTCCTCGAACCAATCATATACTTTATTGAGATAGGTAACCCAAAAAAGACTCCCCCTCTGAGAGCCGTATATGAGAATTTCATCTCGTACGGCTCAAGCCGTAACACACAAATACTGGTTTCAACGGATATGGAATAGCGAGTTTAAAACTTCTTGTGGCTTAGCCGCTTGACTCGATTTGACCCAAAGATATGAAGTAAGAAAAATCCGGAATCTCTTCTTTGTGATGATAATGCCAAGAAATAAAATCTCAAGTTGGCTCGTCCATCTTTCTTTATGTTAATCGTGACAGGCCTCTTGAATCTTCTCTTCCCTATCTTTTTTTTTAATAGGAATTCTCTTGTTGAGACCCTATGAATCAATTGAAACCTCAGATTCATACTAGAACCACGATGATTTAAGAAAGCCAAAGCTAAACTCAAAGGTTTTCTGAGTAAAAACCATTTGATCATCACTTCTTAAATGAATGTAATAACTCAAAAAAATCTAGAGAAAGAGGTTTCTTTCGGTCAAAAGAAGTATGAAGAAAAAAATTGTTTGATTTATAAAAGACCTATTTCCCTTTTTTTGAATCCGGTTGCGAGGTCTGAATAATAGGTATGAATCATAGTTCAAATATTTCTTTTCTTGATCTATTCTATATAGTCCGTGCTCCAGAGACTAGAATAAATATCTGACGAGGTAGAATCATCTTGATAGAGATGACAGGTCCATTCTCTGTATTATCAATAGGATCAATTATAACAAGTCACACGCTCATATTCCGGAAATGAAATATCGAAACAAATAAATTTCACGATCGAACTACCAGAATGGTCTATAAATCCAAGTCTTAGGTAATCTTAAGTTGAAGTATTAAGTATTTTAAGCATTAAGTAAGTATAAGTAAAATACTCTTTTTTTATTGAAAAACTAGGACTTCCTAGTTTTTATGAACTAATTAATTGAAATTCCATCCAGTAAAACAGATGAATTATAAATTTCTAAAATAATAGATAGAAATATTGCAAATAGAGCCATTGCAACTCC